TAGGATTTCTTATACAATTCATATATATCTCTAGAATAAAGAAAAAGAAATATCAATCTTTACTTCACACGTCGTGTCACATATGAATTATTCATTTTTTGCAATTTGGAGAGATGGCTGAGTGGACTAAAGCGGCAGATTGCTAATCTGTTGTACGAGCTATTCGTACCGAGGGTTCGAATCCCTCTCTCTCCGTTTCCTACGCTCACTTGATATTTATCTTTCTAATTCTATAAACCCCGAGTTTCTTTGGTTTGGTTGGATTGATGATTTCATTTAGATAAATGAAATGTATGGAATAGATAAAATTTGAAGTTAAGAAGATGGATTTAGAAACCAAACAAAAAAAGGAAAGAAAAAATCCATTATTCTTTATTCTTCGCGTCCAGGATTACGTCCTGGGTCATTAGACAGGAATCCGAAGATGAAGAGCGAAACAAAGAATATCACCACCGTATAAACGAACAGTTTGAGAGTAAGCATTACAAATCTCCAAGACCTGTTGGGGGAGAAAAAGGGAATAGATTCTCAACCTTTGTACCATCTCATTTTTTGACACCAAGAAACGAAGTGGTTTTTAGAAAATAAAGGAATTAACAGGAATTCAATTCATTTGTATTGTAATAAAATAAGGTTCTGATTCCTTCGTTACCAAAAAAATATCGTCATACCTACAATGCGATTTGTTGATATTGCATTGCGGGGGATCAGAATACCGTATGCGCTCCATGGATGGAGGGCCAGAATGAGGAAATGAGGTGATCCGGATTCACGGAGTCTATCGAAGAATGTTCAATGTTTGAATCGAGGGTTCTTGTCTTAATGCACTACTTATCTCATCTTTCTTGGTAAAATATTTTTTTGAATAAATCGTGAATCTTTCTAGAACAGTATCAAGGATCTCATCGAAAACTTACAGCAGCTTGCCACACAAAGGCTAAGAGAAAAAAGAGCACAGGTATGACCGGCATAACATCCACGATTGGGTTCAAAAAAGCATAAGCCTCGGGCAATTTTGCGAAGAAAAAACCACTTGGCTGAAGGGCAGAATTAAGACAGATACAGATTAAACTAAAGATATTAGGCATAACAAATATTTTGTTCTTAGAATAATATCATTTTTATTGAGTTATTGATTGATTTGATATAAGGGAAAAAATCAAGAAAGAGGGTAGGTAAAAAAGTCCTTCTTTCTTTGAATTCCCCCAATCAAAGATTCTTCAATTGTCAAATTTAATTATACGGAATCATACTTTCATACAATATCTTAATTATCTTAATTTAATTATATGTAATGATCAATGAATTTAGTTTTATTCCGGATCTACACGTGTCGAATCTCAGCAACAACTTCTTTCTTCCATAGATACTGGGCTGGAATTGACGAACACTCGATACCAATATTAATGTATATTCGTGTTTGAATAGAAACATAAATGGGGCGTGGCCAAGCGGTAAGGCAACGGGTTTTGGTCCTGTTACTCGGAGGTTCGAATCCTTCCGTCCCAGATTAATTCCATCTTAACTTAACAAATCTTATTTGTTCTCTTTAATCATCTAAATTTCTATTTAGGAGGTTCATGTTGGATACAATGTAATCGTAATCTATTCTTTATTTCTAGTTTTTTTCTTTCTAGTTTGGTTTTTAATGTTAATGATTCTTTTCTGACTGAATTAGACTTTACCTTTCCATTCTGTTTCCTACACACGGAATCCACTTTCAATGACTGACACACGTATGAAAAATCCATGATTGTGGTATAGGCGTGGGGGGAGCATAGACATGGATCCATTGAGAAGATATTTTTTATTGAATTTAATTCAAAATTGGATTATTCAGTCTATGTCCGTACCGTTCATATTGGAGTTAGTTAGTCAAAAGAAACTGCTTAAATCCATGAAATTCTTATTCCTGCATGATCCATTCTGAGTCGAAATGTGAAAGAAACCTCTTCTATCTTCTAACTTTTAATTAATGGTAAAGCAGTTTAATTAATGGTAAAGCAGATATGGTAATCGTATCTCATTTAAGAATTATCCCAATTTCTAATTCATTTTATTTTGATTCTAATAGGGGTTCGGGTTCGTGGTACCAATTCCATCAACGGGATTCGAGTTCCTAAGACTTGACTAAAATGAAAAATGGGAAGAAAAAGCGGATCTGGACCTATTTTGTTTTGCACTTATACGTGTCTGGTACTGGTATAGCACGCAGCTTATACAGCTTATAAGAAAAGAAGATTCTTTTGTTGGTTGACCAGGTATGCATGATTCCTAATCCAGATGAAATGCAGATGAAATGTTTTTTAGATATGTGCTGATCAGCAATGGAAGGTATCAATTTCAATATCTGTGGCTATTCCCGATTTCATCAACAAACAATCAAGTTCAATAGGAATAAATGCATTGTATTGTACCCAATTTGCATCTGGTTCTAATGAACTGATGCATAATTGAATTGTAAATCAATCAATTGGTAGGCAGAATCGTGGATTTAATTTACTTGACTTTATCGAACGACTCTGGAAGCAAAAAAGCGGAATATGCCGAAAATAAACATGCCTCCCTTTTGTATTGTTATTGTTCCGTTTCAGTAAGAACAAACAACAAACAGTCTTTGGTTTCGGTCAGAAATTTCTGTGATGCCTTAAAATATCCACGATTACCCATGGTAACAGCTGTATATATAACATAACCCGATGGATACCGAAAGATCAGATCATGCTGCTTTGATTCTGATTTTCTCAATCAGATGAAAGAATGAATCGGGGACGTTCACTTTATCTTATTTTATTTACTTTACTGTATCTTTTTTTATTAATTTATTTATTATTATGTTTGATGCTCATGAACAAAGAAATGAAATTCGTTTTAGATTTTGCTTCTCGTCCCATTTATCTGATCTGGTTTAGACAGTTGATGATTTAAGGAAAAGAAAAACGAAATTTCATGTTATTATGATGATCAAAATGATCAAATTGACGTCTAGGAGATATCCGTAATTACAGTTATTCGTTGTGATTGCACAGACTTGCTGATTGATTCAGAGATCAAATTGAGTCTTTACGGAAGAACTGCTTTCCACCAATAGCAATGCAATGATGGCAAAGTACGAGATTTTTTTTATGTGAAACCATTTTTAATGAATCCTTGGTACTCGATGAAGTCTGAGATTCGTTAATTTACCATCAAACCACTTTGGCCTTTTCCGGTTCATTGGAATGGCTTAATCAGTTACTAACTCATTCTTTTCCGGTATTGGAAATCCAATTAAAGATCTTTAGTTTAGCTTACGAGCAAGAATTGGCTCATTTCATTCATGACTGATCGTCACAAATGATCAGGTTGTTAACTAACTTCTTGTTTATTCGTCTTTCTTATCTTATAAATGGTGAAATAAATGATTCATACGCTAGAATCTGGGGGCAAACTGGATACTTGTTAGATATACATATGCGTCCATGTAGAATATAAAAAAAAATAGAATAAAAGATCAATCAATGACTATTCATGATTTAATTCCATATTGAATCAATCCCGTACCGATTCCGAATTATAGGAATGTTTGTTATGGTAAAACTTCGTTTGAAACGATGTGGTAGAAGGCAACGTGCGACTTGAATGACATGATCGGCTGTGGATTTTGACATCCATCATCTTCAATGAGGATGCTCTTGGCTCGACATATTTTGTTCTGTTTCAACATTACTCCACGATGTTGGGTTGTAATGTAAATAAAATAGTACATGATGGAGCTCGAGAATAAATGATTATCAGAGGCAGGATCTAGGGTTAGTGCCAATCAATAATTTGGAACGACTTCGTAAGTATATCTTCGATATAGAAAAGGTCAAATTGGACCGAGTTTTAAATAAAAAAGTTTGCTGTAATTGGTGAGACTATTTCGATGATAAAGAAGTGTATCACAGGGGAATTAATGGAATTGAATCGTTCGTATGATTCTTCGACGTAAAGAAATAGCCAAAAGGTATGTTGCTGCCGTTCCGGAAGATTAAAGATCACCGAAGTAATGTCTAAACCTAATGATTCAAGGATAAGTGATTCCAAAACAAGAAAACACCATTTTCAATGATTGTCTCAATCAAGTGGATTGGATCATATCATAATAAGTAAGAAATGGAAATAGATTCCAGACGAGACAAAAAAGGGGTTATAGACCGCTCAATAAATATTTATTTAAGGATTTTTTAAGGATTTCTTTTTTAGTCCTTTGAGAATTACCCAACTTGAGTTATGAGGACGAATGATATTTTTTTTTATTTTTATAGGAAGGAAGAAGGAAAAAAGACGACTCCAATCATAATTTAATTGATGATTTCAAGGATCCGTTTGCTATAGATTTATATCCATAAATTTTCATCATTCTTTCTCGAGCCGTATGAGGAGAAAACTTCCTATACGTTTCCAGGGGGGGGGGGTATTGCCCATCCATCTATCCCAATGAGCCACCTATCGAATCATTGCAATTGATGTCAGATCCCGAAGAGAGGGAAGAGATCTTCGGAAAGTAGGCTTTTACGACCCGATAAAGAATCAAACTTATTTAAATGTTCCTGCTATTCTATATTTCCTTGAAAAAGGAGCTCAACCCACGGGAACTGTTCATGATATTTCAAAAAAGGCAGAGGTATTTAAGGAACTTCGAGTTAATCAAACAAAATGAAATTAATGAAATCAAAAGATGGCCAGTACCGGTATAGTAGCTAGTTCTAGTTTTGTTTAATTGTTTCTCCGCCACTCTCACTCTCTTGCTATATTCATACCTATTCACTATTGTTCCTACATGGTTTGAGATAATGTAAGGACAAAGAATGACAAAGAATTTCTTTGTCTTTTTACATTTATATGAATATGAGAGGGATAGAAAAAGGATTATATGTAATAACTGAAATCCATGAAATTATGGGATTACCATTAATCAGATGGTTTTCCTTGGGACTCCCTCAAGAAACGAGAGGTCAATCTCGGGGCCTATAGTGATAGTGAATAAATACGATATTCTTTTTTACCTACTTCTTCTTTACTTCACTTCATTTTCATTTCTTGTAGTGCCAATCTAACACAAGGCCTTATCTTATTTATATTTAGTTTATTTATTGTATTTTGTTTTATTTGATTTCCCAATATTTCGTTTGTATTGACAATGGTCTCTCGAACGAATAGAATACAATAGAATTCGATCGTAGATAAATCGATCTATTCTTGCGGTTTCATAGATTTGGTTTTTTACTTCATTCAAAGGATTGGTTTGAGGGATCGTCTGTGACACAGGAAGTATTTTTTTATTTCCTAAAGCTATACTTATCTGTGAATCTGCTCTTCTTTATTGTATAGATTATTTATAATCATAGTTTCTTCTAAACTTGCTGTTATTCTTATGCTTATGTTAGTTCAATGTTTTGACTTGACTGGTTCCGGTAATCAAATCTCTTGATTTTTATTCCGATCGTAATTAGATCCTTATCTGGGTTGCTAACTCAACGGTAGAGTACTCGGCTTTTAAGTGCGGCTATGATCTTTTACACATTTGGATGAAGCGGATTCGTCCATACCATCGGTAGAGTTTGTAAGACCACGACTGATCCTGAAAGGGAATGAATGGAAAAAACAGCATGTCGTATCAATGGATAACTCTGAGAATACTTTATTCTTATCTGGTCATATCAGATCGGTAAAAAATGTCCTTTTGATTCTTAGCTAGAACGGTTCAAAATTCATTCACAGTTGGGTCAAGTGAATAAATGGATAGAGCTATATGGCTCCAATTATAAGGAAAAACCAAAAGCAACGAGTTTCCGTTCTTATCTTAATTCGAACGAATACCCGATCTAATTAGACGTTAAAAATATATTAGTGCCTGATGCGGGAAAGGGCTCTCCTGCGAGTGGATCATTGATTCCTTAAAAAAAAATCCTAACTATTCACAGTTCTCCATTAGTTACTGGAGTGTAACCGAATGTGTATAAGAAACGGTGTACTGATAAATAAAATTAACTCATTTCAAAGTCAGAAGAGCGATCGGGTTGCAAAAATAAAGGATTTCTAATACACAATCTCTTGTAACTATACCCAAACACGAACGAGTTGGATGGAAAAAGAGAGGATGCGTTGATTAGACGTCTTGTCTCCAGGGTATCCGTTTTTACGATATACCTTGTTAGGACCATATCGCACTATGTATTTATTATTTAATAACCCAAGAAATCCTCCCCCGCATGCGGTTCAAGTTTCATTGCAAACAAATGGATAAATTGCAATACGAATTGCAAGGCTATTTAGAAATAGATAGATACCGGAAACAGCGCTTCTTATATCCACTTCTTTTTCGGGAGTATATCTATGCACTTGCTCATGATCATGGTTTAAATAGTTCGATTTTTTATGAACCCACGGAAAATTTAGGTTATGACAATGACAATAAATCTAGTTCACTAATTGTGAAACGCTTAATTACTCGACTGCATCAACAGAATCATTTGACCATTTCGGTTAATGATTCTAGGTTCGTTGGGCCCAACAGGAGTTTTTATTCTCAAACGATACCAGAGGGTTTTGCAGGAATTATGGAAATTCCATTCTCGGTGCGATTAGTATCTTCCCTAGAAAGAGAAAGAATAGCAAAATATCATAATTTACGATCTATTCATTCAATATTTCCCTTTTTAGAGGACAAATTATCACATTTATATTATGTTTCAGATATACTAATACCCTACCCAATCCATCTGGAAATCTTGCTTCAAACTCTTCGCACTCGGATACGAGATGCTCCTTCTTTGCATTTATTGAGATGTTTTCTACATGAGCATCATAATTGGAATAGCCTTATTACTTCTACTTCAAATAAATCCATTTCCATTTTTTCAAAGGAAAATCAAAGATTATTCTTGTTCTTGTATAATTCTCATGTATATGAATGCGAATCCGTATTAGTTTTCCTTCGTAAACAATCCTCTCATTTACGGTCAATATCTTCTCTAGCCTTTCTTGAGAGAACACATTTTTATGGAAAAATAAAACATCTTGTAGTGACGCCTCGTAATGATTCTCAAAGGACCCTGCCCCTCTGGTTCTTCAAAGAACCTTTGATGCATTATGTTAGGTATCAAGGAAAATCAATTATGGCTTCAAGGTGTACTAATTTACTGATGAAGAAATGGAAATATTACCTTGTCAATTTCTGGCAATGTCATTTTCACTTATGGTCTCAACCGGGTAGGATCCATATAAATGAATTATCCAATCATTCTTTCTATTTTCTGGGCTATCTTTTAGGTGTACGACTAACGCCTTGGGTGATAAGGAGTCAAATGCTAGAGAATTCATTTATGATCGATACTGCTATTAAGAGATTCGATACAATAGTCCCAATTTTTCCTCTGATTGGATCGTTGGTTAAAGCTAAATTCTGTAACGTATCAGGGTATCCTATTAGTAAGTCAGTCTGGGCCGATTCGTCGGATTCTGATATTATTGCTC